TTCTTTATCTCTTCATATTCAAAAAAATAAGATTGTTTAGAACCGATGGGACAAAATCTCATTCATTTTGTTTTTAGACTTGTACGATAACCCCAGGTATTTATTTTTTTTTTTTTTATGGAATATGATATAAGCGGCTTCGGCCGAAAAACTCTTATGGCTACAGAAAGGCGATATATGGGTAAATGGAGTATGTGGATATCTTTAATGGGGTCATACGAAGGATATGTTATTAGTTTAGATCTAATCAATTTAATGAATTACTCCTAAAGGTTCACATCAAACTAGTGCTAGTGCTAGTTGATGAGAGTGACTTCGGAAACAAAAAGACTAAAGTCAAATTCATTTGGGGTATTCTCTCAATTCCAAGAAAATGCAACCGGGTCAAGTATGAGTTGGCGATCAGAACATATATGGATAGAAACTATAACGGGGTCTCGAAAAACAAGTAATTTCTGCTGGACTGTTATCCTTTTTTTAGGTTCATTAGGATTTTTGTTAGTTGGAACTTCCAGTTATCTTGGTAGAAATTGGCTATCTTTATTTCCGTCTCAGCAAATCGTTTTTTTTCCACAAGGGATTGTGATGTCTTTCTATGGGATTGCGGGTCTTTTTATTAGCTCCTATTTGTGGTGCACAATTTCTTGGAATGTAGGTAGTGGTTATGATCGATTCGATCGAAAAGAAGGACTAGTGTGTATCTTTCGTTGGGGATTTCCCGGAAAAAATCGTCGTATCTTCCTCCGATTCCTTATAAAAGATATTCAGTCCGTCCGAATAGAAGTTAAAGAGGGTATTTATGCTCGTCGTGTCCTTTATCTGGATATCAGAGGGCAGGGAGTGCTTCCATTGACCCGTACTGATGAGAATTTGACTGCGTGGGAAATTGAACAAAAAGCTGCTGAATTGGCCTATTTCTTGCGTGTACCCATCGAAGTTTTTTGAGAAATGGGAAAAATTTTCTCAGCAGGAGGGGAAAACTCAAGAATCTTCTTTTTCTATAACATATTTCTATAACATAACTTAACTGAGGTTTCATCCGAACATTCATTCGAGCTAAAGTAGGCTTATATGGGACAAGGATAAAAAAAACTTTTTTTTAGTTGGAGTCTTTTTTATATGTGTGTAAACACAACTCAATTCAATAAAAACAAGAAGTAACAAATTGAAAGAATGGATTCATCTCATAATCAACCCTTTGGAAATAAAAACCCCTTTCCTATTTTATATTTTATATATTTTTAAGTCCAATATATATAAATAAAAAATATATAAATCCAGACTAGTTGAAATTGAAACTTTAGATTCAGATAGATCATATCCTGTAAATTTTTTTCAATCGACACGCCCTATTTATCTATTTTTGTGCTCCGTAATGCCCAAACAGTTGGATGCCTTAATAACGATTACGGATAACTAGCCAATTTCTGTCTTAGTTTGCAGCTCATTTTTGATCATCACAATATTCTTCCGAAACTTCCCTCAATTATTCTATTCCTGACTCCTCATAGTCAGCGAACTTTTTTCGAAATATTAGCTATTTTGATAGAATAATAAAAAGGGAGTTCTTTCGTCTCAAAATCTGAATAATATTCATATTCATTACTTAATTCTTTCGGCCATTCCTCGAAAGGAGCTACTTTTGACCAATTGAGTTGAGAGATCGGGAAACAATATTTTTGATTCTTTATTCATCCGAAATCAAAGTGGATTCTTAGTCAATTTGGGTACTCTTTCTAGATTCGAGAACTAAGCCCGAAATTAGAAATCAAAAAGAGTGAATAGATTCCTAGCTTCGATACCGTAGAATAGAACTCGTACGTAAGAGAAATATTCGATGGCATAGAATCGATGACTGAGATATTTTCATTAACAACTCACAGCTGAAAAAATGGCAAAAAAGAAAGCATTCACCCCCCGTTTATATTTTGCATTTATAGTATTTTTGCCTCAGTGTATTTCTCTCTTATTTAATAAAAGTCTGGAATCTTGGGTTATTAATTGGTGGAATACTGGGCAATCCGAAACTTTTTTGAATGATATTGAAGAAAAGAGTATTCTAGAAAAATTCATAGAATTAGAAGAACTTCTCCTCTTGGATGAAATCATCAAGGAATACTCGGAGACACATCTACAAAACCTTCGTATAAGAATCCACACCGAAATAATCCAATTAATCAAGATACATAACGAGGATCGTATCCATACGACTTTGCACTTATCGACAAATCTAATTTCTTTCGTTATTCTAAGTGGTTATTCTATTTTGGGTAATAAAGAACTTGTTATTCTTAACTCTTGGGCTCAGGAATTCTTATCTAATTTAAGTGACACAACCAAAGCTCTTTCTATTCTTTTATTAGCTGATTTATGTCTCGGATTTCATTCGACCCGTGGTTGGGAACTAATAATTAGCTCTGTCTACAAAGATTTTGGGTTTGTTCATAATGATCAAATTATATCTTGTCTTGTTTCTATTCTTCCAGTCATTCTAGATAGC